ACTTCTCCTTATTAGTTATAACTAGGTAATATGAAAAATAAGAATCTTTCTGTCTACGTGATTCAAAGTACACAGTATTGTGTATTTTATTTTTTCATTTTCTTTTATAGTTTTTCTATATTTATATTCTATTTTATTTTATTTATTCAAATTTATATTGATTTATATTGAATTCGTAAAATGGTTTATTCTTTCCTATGAATTGTGCTTTTCTATTTTGAAAAGCACAATTACGATAGACAAAGAATAATATGAATATTTCATTCTATTTTATACTAAGGTATTGGGTCTCAAAATCGTTAGAAAAGAATTATTAATTTTATACCCCGACTTAGAACAAAACTTTTGAGTTCTGATTGTTCTGGATAAACAAGAGCTAGGTTTCTAGTACGTAAAAGTTGATTATTAAAATAAAACTGAACTTACGAAGATGAAGATACTAATTCAGTAGTATTGAGATTGAACATTTCCATAGTAATAGAAATGCATCTTTCTTCATTGTTTCCTAAACTCTTAAACTCTATTGAATATCGACAATTCAATAGGAATTTCCTATTATTTATTATTATTTAATGTAAGCCGCTATGGTGAAATTGGTAGACACGCTGCTCTTAGGAAGCAGTGCTAGAGCATCTCGGTTCGAGTCCGAGTGGCGGCATAAAGAATAATTCATATTCATAATATAGACACAATAGATCTAATAGAATAGAAAATATTTGAAAATATTCTGTTTTATATTCTATTTAATCCCCCCGATTTCAATTATTGAAATCAATTTTTTCAAAGGGAATCTTCTTTATGATATTTGCGACCTTAGAACATATATTAACTCATATTTCCTTTTCGATCATCTCAATTGTGATTCTAATTCATTTGATGAACTTATTAGTCTACGAAATCAAAGGATTACGTAATTCGTCAGAAAAAGGGATGATAGCTACTTTTTTCTCTATAACAGGGTTTTTAGTTATTCGTTGGAATTCTTCGGGACATTTTCCTTTAAGTAATTTATACGAATCATTAATCTTCCTTTCATGGAGTTTATCCATTATTCATATGATTCCGTATCTTGGGAATCCTAAAAATGATTTAAGTGCAATAACTGCACCAAGTGCCATTTTTACCCAAGGTTTCGCCACGTCAGGTCTTTCAACTGAAATGCATAAACCCGAAATATTAGTACCTGCTCTACAATCTCAGTGGTTAATGATGCATGTCAGTATGATGCTATTGAGCTATGCAGCTCTTTTATGCGGATCGTTATTATCAGTTGCTCTTATAATGATTACATTTCAAAAAAGAATCTATTCTTTTTTGAAAAAGAATACTTTTTTAAGTTTAAGGAAGTCCTTTTTCATTAGTGATATGGAATATTTGAACGAAAAAGTAAAAAAAGTCAGTGTATTAAAAAATACTTCTTTCCTCTCATTTCAAAATTTTTACAAACATCAATTAATTCAGCGTTTGGATTATTGGAGTTATCGTGTGATTAGTTTAGGGTTTACCTTTTTAACCATAGGCATTCTTTCTGGAGCAGTATGGGCTAATGAAGCATGGGGTTCGTATTGGAATTGGGACCCTAAGGAAACTTGGGCATTTATTACTTGGACCATATTTGCAATTTATTTACATACTAGAAAGAATTCAAAATTGCAAGATAAAGACACAAATTCGGCATTTGTAGCTTCTATAGGATTTCTCCTAATTTGGATATGCTATTTTGGGATCAATCTATTAGGAATCGGATTCCATAGTTATGGTTCATTCCAATTAATATCTAATTTAATTAAATAAACTACATAAAGAATACATAAAAAAATCATCTGATACACAATGAAATTTTGTGCAAGTTTTTGATAACCATTTGAATAATTCTTCTATTCAAATGGTTATCAAAAACTTTAGATGTATCTCATTCAAATTAGAATTCACACTTTTTTTTTCATTGTACAACGAAGAATCGTGAAAATATGAAAGTCAAAGAATTCTAAGACTTTCTTTCCAATTAGGAATGAAATTTATTTCATTTAATATTTAATCTAAAAAAAAGAATTAGTATTTCTAAAAATAATTAGATAATAGAACTTGTACCTTGTCAACCGATAACGGGAGAACGAAATCAGGATAAATACCAATTACTATAATTAAGAAATCCATGTGAGATACGGAAGAAGAAGCAATACGTTTTTTTAAATTGCGTTGACCAAAAGAGGTTGAAGCTGCATAAATAATTTGTATTGTTTCTACTATCACCAACTAGGGAGATAATCTAGAATTAGCGTGAGCTAATAATTCCATATTGATCTGAATTAATTCATATGCTCCCATCTTTAATAAGATTACAGCTAAAAGCATACATGTACTGTAATGTGTTTCACCGTGGGTATCTGGTAACCATGTATGTAGGGATATTATCGGCGATTTGACAGCATAAGCAATAAGAAAACAAAAATATAGTATTATTTTCAACGCTGCAGGATACGATTGATTAGCTCATTTTTCTAAATCTAATGTTGGTTCATTGGAACTATATAAACCCATACCTAGAACTCCTATTAAGAGAAAAATGGAACCTCCGGCAGTGCACAAAATAAACTTTGTAGTTGAGTACAGGTGTTTTTTTCCTACCCACATGGATAAAAGTAAATAAACAGGAATTAATTCTAATTCCCACATGATAAAAGGTCTCGAGAAGAAAATGATCCTATTCGGCCACTATACATTGCTAACATCAATAAATAGAAAAATCGCGGATTTCGAGTAACTGGTCAAGCTGCTAAAGTAGTGATAAATCCTGTCAGTAAACTGGGTCCTATGGAAAGTCCATCGTTTCCCAGTCTCCAGTGAAAATCAAAAAGATTGATCCATTTAGAATCCTCCTTCAATTGGGTTAATGAATCGTCCGATTGGAAATGATAACAAAATACATCGCTCATTAGAAGCGACTTAAGTATACATATAGTATACAACTTATACACCTTATTTCCCTTATGAGGGAAAAAGACAATTGAAGAACCCGCAAATATGGGCAAAACAAGAAGTATTGTTAACCAAGGAAAATAACTCGTGATAAAGACAAGATAAAATTAGACCAGAAAACCCCGTGCTCGGGAGAAGAATAATATATTTTCTTTTCTCGAGTACGGACTTTTGTCGGTAAAGAGGAATCAAATGATTCAAGTGGAGTTTTTTGTCACATATCAATAAGAAAGACCCATGCTGCGAGTTGTTTCATGCCATAAATAAACACGGACACTCAAAAAATCCGTTGGACAAGCGGATTCACATCTTTTACAACCTACACAATCTTCGGTTCTTGGCGCAGAAGCAATTTGCTTAGCTTTACATCCGTCCCAAGGTATCATTTCCAAAACATCCGTGGGACAAGCTCGAACACATTGGGTACATCCTATACATGTATCATAAATCTTTACTGAATGTGACATTGGGTCTATAAATTCCAGTTTTGAACACAAAATATTTTTGATCTGGTAGAAAATAAGAAAATGAAATAAATAATATATTTTCTATTGTCGACACCAGACGAATCAATGATTTATAAAAATCTTAAGAATTAATAGATTTTTTAATCTGTTTATGAGAAAGAGCCAAGATACTTTGATTTCCATTTCAATAACCATGAAATATGAGAATATGAGTTTACGAATTTAATTCATGTTAATTTGACTCTATTTATTTGTATATCTATATAGAAAGAAATAGAGTCAATAAATATAGAAATATAATTAAGGATATGATGATATATTATATATCTGATTTATATCAGATTAATACGTTTGTTATTAGGTTAGTGATAGAATAGGTTAGTCAATATAAATCATAAATCTATATGAAAAAAGAGAAGAAAGAAAATCAATAAGAAAATAATAATAGAATATTATATTCTATTTAATTCTAATTCTATTAGATTCTATTTAGAATATTTTAATAGGATAGGATATTAAAAAATAGAATCTTTTAAAAGTCTTATGTTTTTATTTCTATGTGAAAATAGAAGAATTATGACTAAGTATTCAACAAATTCGATTGATTGATACGAGTTGATTTTCTGTTACGATGAATCGACGAAATAATAGCTAGCCCAATAGCTGCTTCAGCAGCCGCAATGGCTATAACAAAAATTGAGAAAATTTCTCCTTTTAATTGTCGACTATCAAATATATCGGAAAATGTGACGAGATTTAGATTCACCGAATTGAGTATAAGCTCAAGACACATAAGTGCTCTAACCATGCTTCGACTTGTTATGAGTCCGTAGATACCGATAGAAAATAAATCAACACTTAGAAAAAGTACATGCTCTAACATCATTGATAAATTGATAAATTCCTCATCTATCTCAATTCATTTCAATATGAACAAAAATTAAAACAATTCAGTTGACTAGAATAGAAGAATTACAGAACAAAAGAATATATTCACAGTAGATTGAATGAAATTAGATTATTGACGAGCCATAGTAATTGCACCTATCAAATAAACTAAAAGAATTATAGAAATGAGTTCAAAAGGAAGAGGAAAATTTGTGGATAAATGAATACCAATTTGTTGAACGTTACTTATTAAGTCCTTTTCTATAATATGATTTTATCTTGTAGTCCGAAAAATTCCGGACCATGACGTATCTGGGAGAGTCAGTCATTAATGAAAAAAAATACTTGTACAAACCAGTGAAACTATCCTATCTCCAATGGTCCACAAATAGGAATTATTGGAATATTCTGAACCGTTCATGAACATCACAGCAAATAGGATGAATACATTTATGGCTCCCACATAAATAAGGAACTGCGCGGCAGCTACAAAATGGGAATTCAATGAAATACAGAATAAGGATATACAAATGAGAACCAATCCTAATGAAAAGGAAGAATCGATGGGATTGGTAAGTAATCCTACTCCCATACCTCCTAATATAATAACTGATCCCAGAAATACTACAAGAATATCATGTATTGCTCCAGGTAAATCCATTATGAAAGAAAAGATAAATAAAGAAGTCAAAATATTTTATGACTTTACTGAGGGTTCAGTAAAGGAACTTTTTTTTATATGACACCTTCCTAATTGAATGAAAAAAAAGGAATATCATTAGATAGATAAAATAAAGTTCTTTGACTAATCCTACTTTATTCTAAAATTATAAACCAAATCTTAGTAATTGGTAATCGTTCTTGAACCAATCAAGAGTTTTTGATTTTCTTTTTTCATTTTATTTACTAAATCCATAACTTTTTTAATTGTGTAATTACCAATTATTGATATTGGTAACCGACCTAAATCAATTTGATTATAATTCAATTCGTGACGATCATAAGTGGAAAGCTCATATTATTTAGTCATTGATAAAAAGTTTGTTGGACAATACTCGACACAGTTACCACAAAATATACAGACACCAAAATCAATACTATAATGAAGCAATTTTTTTCTTAATTTCTTATTTTTATTTCTAGTTTATAGTTAAACAAGTTGAAAAGAAGTTGTCAATAATAGATTACCTAGAGAGATAGGTAAAATAAAATTCCATCCAAGATTTAATAATTGAGTCATTCTCATCCTAGGTAAAGTCCATCTTGTTGTGATAGGAATTAACAGAAACAAATAAGCTTTATCTAATGTAATAAAGATACTAATTGCTATTACAAAAACTCTAAACATTTTATTTATTCCAAAAAGTTCAGTAAGAGATATGTACGGAATAAAAAAATTCCACTCACCTAAGTAAAGAACTTTTACAAATAATGAATAAACTAATAGACTTAGGTAAGAAGCAAGATAAAAGAACCCGTATTTTATACTTGAATATTCGATTTGATAACCTGCTACTAATAAATCAAAAGGCAATCTTTCACATTCTGCTAGAGAAGACATTAGAAAAACTAGAAATCCTATGGGCTGACGCCACAGATTCCATCCCTCTGTGTAAATAGCCCAATATAGGTTCACAGTCAATAACATCTTCACCATCCAGAGTAATGATTATCTGAAGAACACCATGCATTGATGGGTGGTGAGGCCCCATATTGACTATTCTAAATTCTTTTTGTAGCCGGTACAGTCATTCTTTTTTTTTCTTAATTCATTATTTCATGAATTTCTTAAAATAAAAAAATAATTAAAAAATAAAAAAGAACAAGGATAATAAGAATAAACTCAAAGAAGAAATTCAAATTTAATTAACGAGTTTTTGGTTCTCGAATATCTAACTGATCTATTAATTTCTTATAACGCACTTTATTTTTCTTTGACAAATAAGTCAATAATCGTTGACGTTTTCCTAGAATTATTCGTAGACCTCTTTGCGATAAAAAATCTCTTTTGTTCAATTCTAAATGTGAAGTAAGTCTCCGTATCTTACTGGTGAAATGGAATACTTGAAATTCAACAGACCCACTATTTTCTTCTTTTTCTTCTTGTGTAATAACTGAGATGAATGAATTTTTGACCATAAATTAAAAATTCTATTTTTATTTTCTGTGAATTTTACTGATCAGGAAAAATAATAATATTTCTTATGCCAGTTATTTTTATCTAGTTATCTAGTATACATCAAAATTGGATTTCATTCATCATTCATATACTACTTTATTTTTTATTTATGTGATATATGTTTTGTATATTTGATCCAAATATCAAATATGCAAAACATATATGTATTCAGGAAATAGAACAATTTCTTTTTCCTGAATCTTTTTACTTAAAAGGATTCCACTCTTCCTAGTGAAAATTTATACACTATGAAATAAGTATCATGTATTAGAATATTACACAGTGTATATGTTTTGGCTTTCATCTATCGAATACGTTAATCCACTATAACTCTTTTTTTCATTTTTCATTGGGATTTAATTCATTATGAATTGTGAATACATATGTATTCTTGACATACTGAAACGACTGCTATTATTGGTATCAAACCAATAGCGATTCATACAAGCTACATCTTCTAATCGATAATTGGGCCAAAGAAACAATTTGAATTTAAGAAAATCTTTTCTATCTTTAGTAATATGTTTGTGCTCATTGAAAAATCTCTCATATTTTCTTATTTTGTCTTCATTGCAAAATCTTGGATTTATATCCACAACATTAAAATTTTGGGAATTGAAACAAATTCGAATTCGAAATTCTCTACGACGTCTGGGAGATATAATATTTTCAGGAACAAGTAAATCATAATTATTATTGTCTCCACTCAAAAATATGTTGCTGTGTCGTGCAATGTATTTTTCAACCCCCTTTTTATCAATATACCTTTTTTTTGTGTATTTTTTATTTGTTTGGTGTTTCTTATTATCGACCAATGAAATATCCATAGTTTGATATAGAATAGATTTTCCGTCCCTTCGTATAGATAGATAAATTGGTTCAATAATAAAAATTCCCTTTCTTATTAATTCTGCAAGAACTAGGTCCTTTTGAATCAGCATTTCATCTAGATTGATTTCATCTCTTTGAATCGAAGATATAGCAATTTCCTTTGGATTTAGAAGTCTAAGTAGGAGACAATATACCCTGATATTTTTCATTAGTTTATTATTCAAGGGATCAGCCCATCTTAGTTGAAAAAGAAAATATTTTTTCAAAAAGAAATCTATTTCCATTTCATTCTTTTTCTTATATTGTTTTCTATCCTTTTTTAGTTCTAATCTTGCGTAATCTTCTTCAACCTTGGAATTTATTAATTCAAGATCTTTTTTTTTATTAAATGATTTTTTTGTATTTACGTTAATGTTTTTACTTTTTTCATTTATAGAAAAATGAAAAAAGAGTGATTTGATTCGGATGATCCAAGGTTGAATTTTATATACATCAAAAAGTAGCACAAATTCTGGAAAGAACCAAGTTTCCAGATTGGATATAGTATCATGATTTGATGCAGTATTATATAACCTTTTTTGATTGCATGGTTTGATCTCTTTCGTATAAAAAAGATCTTTTTTTCCCATTTTTTTGAAATTTTTGAAATGAGGAATTTCAGTCTGAGTCTTTTTGTGAATCTTGATGCCAATATGTGCATTGGTCCAGATCTCAATATTATGTATAAAACAAATATGAAGAATTCTACAATCAAAAGATTTTCTATCCAAAATCTTTGTATTTCTATCAATACTATATCCTTTTTCTAGATAATCATTAATCGGTATACTTACCAATATATAAAATGATTCAGGTTTCGATGTATTGAAATGATATGTAATTTCTTGGTCCCCGTTTTTTTCTAATGTTGATCCAGAAGTGTATAAATTAGGGAGGCTTATGTATTTATATGATAAAAGATCATATCTGTAATGTTTTTTCCATTTGTCTTTTTGACTCATAAATGAATTCGTTGCATAGTCATTTTTTTTTATGGAATAAATGAATTGGTATTTTTTATAGAAATCCAATTGGCTTGATTCCTTGTTTTGAATCATACGATGTTTATTGAGTGTATTTTGGCATTCTTTAGGTAATAATCGAGACCTTTTTTTTTGAGGTAAATCGTATTGATAATGACCTTTTAACCATTTTTTCCATTCGTTCATTACATACGTATGAATTTTCTTATGTCTTGATTTATAATTAAATATTTCGTGGATCGTAAAATAGTCTTTTAAATTATCCTTCAAAAAAGGATAACTCCCTTGATATTGAAGTACAGATCTCAATTGAGACTTATTAAATAATTGGTTTTGTGATATTTTGTAAAAAACATATGCTTGGGACAGGGAAGATAAGTTCCAATAAGTATTGGAATTTTGATTACTATTCTTAGTATTATCAGTATTTGAAAACAATTTTTTTATAATCAAAATAAAATTCATTGTATTTTGATTTGTTTCATAAATCCCTTCTTGTTCTTGATTTATTTCATTTTTGTAAATGGGTTTATTAAAGATCTTTTTTGTTAATTCAAAGAAAAGTTGTACATTGATCTTAGAAATAGTAATGGTACATAACAAAATATCTATGTATATTTTTTCAATAAATGATTTAATAAAGTAGTGTGATTTACGCATTAATCGGATTACTCTTTTTAAAATATGTCTCTGTGATCCCGATCTTTTATTTTCATAAATTAGAACTATTTTTCTTTTTTTCTTGTCTTTTACGGTTTGTTCAATTTGATTCCTGATTTTGATTGTTTTATCAGAAATATCTTTAATTCTTCCTTCTATTAGTGAATAATTTAACCAATCCATCGTTCGATTTATAACGGACGATTCGCGAAGAATCTTATTATTTCTTTTGAAATCTTTTTTGTTTTCGTTCGGTTCATATACTTTTTCTTTCCTCAATTCAAATGAGAATTTTGGATTTACTTTCTCCAGTTTTTTCATTATTAGGTTGATAACTTGAACTTTTTTGATCACTCCTTTTGTTTTTTCTTTTCTAACTTTTATAAATGATTTTATTTTTTTATTGAAAAATTTTATAACTTGTAAAAATTTATTTTTCACCTTTTTTTTTCTTTTTTGGAGTTCTTTATAAATAGGTTCAAAAAAAAAAGGTCGTTTTCGGGGAGAACCAAAGGGAAGTTCCGCTTCCATTCCCCAGACTGTTAGAAAACAAAAATTTGTTTTTTTCTTTTTTTTTTTATTTATATCTCTATGATGAGATCGTGCCTTAGATTTTCTCCAAGGTTTTAGACAGAAAGGATATAGAATCTTTATCTGAATACCATTTATTAACCAATCTTGGGGAAATTCTGTTTCTGATAATTGAACACCATTATAGGTGCATTTAATATGCATTTCTCTATTCCATTCCTTAAAATCCTCGTCCCACTCGGGAATTTGGAATAAGAACATACGTAAACTATTTTTGGCTATTATTAATGAAGGCAATATAATGTACTTTCTAAGAAAAGATTGGGTTACTAACATCAAACCTCTTATTAATTGAGTAAATATAAAGGTATCCCAAGCTTCTGATATTTCTATCTGTTCATTTTTATATTTTTTTTCTCCTTTTGTATCTTCATTTGAAATTT